CCGAACCTCGATACCACATTCATCAAAGAGATACGGCCATCTCTCTAGGTTGCACAACCCCTTTAGATCGTTCTATTCGTGCTTGAAAAACGACCCCATCGGTCCGCTCCTTTTAATGGACATTCTTAGCCGTCCTCCGAGGGTTAACACCCCATAGATCAGATCGTGAACTCTTTCAGACCCTTAGTTTCACTTGGTTGGGGCAGAGTTTCAGCCTGCCTTCCACCGAATATAAAAAACCTTAGAGCTGCCTAACCTGCTGACATCCCGGCGAAGAGAGTCATTATTTGTGTCACATCTTCGAATTCGAGAGAAGGCTTTCCTGTTATCTCTCAAATTATAGGCATTGAAGCGATCGAGCGAGAGAAAGAAAGAAAACTATTGCGCACACCCTTCATTCGCCCTTGACTAATATAATAATAGAAGGTAAGGCAAAAGCAGCTTAAGCCCTTCCAATCACCCGAGAAGCCCTCGATGAACCGCCTAACATATTATATATACAACTATATAAATACAGATTTTGAAGTATGACTAATCTGAGGAAGAATCTTAGTTCCTGCACCTTGCGTGGCATCTCCCAGTCTACCACGGCTTGCACGCACCTTCTATTGATCCAACCAACTCATGCTGTCGCCAATCCAGTGCCCAAGGAACTAGACCTTATGCAAAGCACCTTTTTCACATAGAGCTGATTTTCCCTTATGATCTGGAATTGGTCATAGTCTGCCAAGAGGGCTTAAAAGGGCCTAAGGATTTTCTGCCATAGTCCTTCATTAAGTTACATAGTTGTTTTAACACCAGGAGTCTCTTTAGGCGGTCCCGTGAAACAAGTTCGCCCTCAAGGGGAGTTCTTTTTCTTTCATAAGAAAAGCCCCTTTATTAGTAAGGCGGTCCAGTAAAATGGAGTACCTTCACCTCCTTTGTCACTTAAAAGGTAAGAATGGGCATACTCCACTATGGGTGTAACGGAGAGAGGAACTCTCTTTCCAGAAGAGGGATTGGTAGTGAAAGTTTTCCCAAAAGATTAGGAAACTCAATCACTCCTGTTGAAGTCTTAGGTCTAGCACGTTGCACCCTTGAGCCCTCTGATCACTTGGTCAGTACCAATCCTAAGACCAAATGCTATCTCAAAAGAGTACATGCTGCTGCTCTAACCTCTAAAACCTGAAGAAGATTCCAGCCCTCCTCGGCGTGTATGATGCCCTGATGCTGTCATCCGATATCAGGACTGCGTTTGTCCAGGCGCTGCTGGATCCTGACAAATATCAAAGCCACTTCGCTGAGGTGAACATGAAGGAGGCCTTGTATGCCCAGTATTCGGCTGCTGTCACCTTCACTAACGACGACCTCATGTTGAAAACAACTGAACACAATCGTCCCAAGTGATTGGGGAGATTGACAATCACAAGGTCAATCGCATCCTGTTGGACCCTGGTTCGTCGGTCAGCCTTCTGCCCCTGCGACCCCTCAAAGGGAGCCAACCAAAGCAGAAGTGAAGGCCAAGATGTTCCCCAAAACGGCAGAAAGATCTAAGCCAGCCTCGAAACTACAGAGCCGGCCGGAATCATCAGCAATTCCCTCTTCAAAGAATGACGAAGGTTCAGAAGGAAAAGCTATTCTCGATGCAGCAAGCAACGCAGAATCAGAAGAGGTTTTTCTTCCTCGATGATACATCAAGTGACGCAGGGTCAAGTGTGCTCCACGTCGGAAGTGAATCTGATTCAGAAAGAGAAGCCGAGCTGACTTAGTCGTCCAAAGGCCCTAAGTGAGTAAGGTGACATACGAGAGGGAACTTCTAGAAATGGAATTCTTCCCCGAAAAGAGGTCCAGACGATGCGCACTCCTGATGGGCTCAGAAAATCCATGGCAAAAATGGAGGTCTCGGTTGTGCAAGACCTGAAGACGTGTTATGTCCCATCCTAGTTGGCCGGGAGGCGTGGGACCTTGTTCTACCAGTCGACTGAGCAGCCCCTCTGGAGAGAAGACCAGATTCATAAGGAAGATCCTTACAAAGATGCCACCGAACCGGTGAAGACTCATTACTATTCGCCGAAGGTTAAGGCTTTATTAGAGAAGGCGGGATACAACTTCAGGCAGCTTTCATTTTTTTGAAGAAAATGGTAAGCCGGGTCAATCTGCTATTCAATTGTTAAAAAACCTTGAATTATGCTTTCTTAACTTCCGAATTTCAATTCGTATAAAAGTCGATGGATGCGGCGTGGTTACCATAGCTCATGCATTTATTTGAATCTCTGGAAAAGAGTTTTGGGGTTTCGGGTACTAAAAAAGGCTCTACTCTACCCAGCTTTTATCCCGTAGTTGCATTTCTCTCCCGGTTATTAAATAATAAGCCCTATTTGATCTAGTAAGGGAAGGGGTCTTTCTAAAGGTCACAAAGAAAGGTTCCTGGAATCTCATTTTGTTGGCTTAGCATTCGCATGCCACTCCCAATCCGACGAGAGAAAGGAAGAATGAATTCTTGCACTAAATAGTATCCGTTTGTAAGGAGTGTGTGAGCGACCCCTGAAAGTGCACTGAGAAGTAGTGCATTTATTCTCTCCCTTAGAGTCGGGGAGCATGAGGTGAGTCATAAGCCTGGACAATGAGAAGCACATGCCTTAGCTTATGGGTAAAATAAAGAAAAAAGTGTGCTTCTTCCCCTTTTGGGCACTAATGTGTGTGGTGCCCCTCTATTCACGTAATAGACTATTGCTATTAGGTTGTTCATCCTTTTCACATGCATACAACTCGGTATAGAAATGCCAGGCTCAAAAGCATTCGAGCATATCTTTTTTTGAGTAGCTGCAAGTGAGCCTTATTTTATTAGTCTTAGTAAAATCGCTGTCTTGATCTAAATATAGGCCTTTAGGCTAAGATATCAACGGAGAGTTCTTTCTTAATGGGATGAGGGGAATAAGTAGCTGATCAAGAGAGATGTAAGAAGCAGGCTGTACTGCAATCTAACTAAGGGGTGTGTGGGATCCGGCAAAAGAGGCGCGTTCTACTATACTATTGTATAAACCACCAGCGTCCATTACAGCACCTTCGCCCTACATACATAAGGGAATCGAGGTTTGGAACCCCTTTTCTATTCGAATGAGAAAATCCGAGCATCCGCCGAATTGGTAAGGCAGACGTATCAATCCAATCCATACGATTCATTCATTAATAAATTGACGGGTGTGAAGACCGGGCAAGGTTGTGCTATCCCCTTGTTCAGCCCTACAAAGTAAGCTCTCAAAGTCCTACCTTATTATTCTTCTTGGATTTCAAATTTCATGATTGTAAAGGAAAAACCTACTTAATGGATAGAAATGTGGTGATCGATCAAGTCTATGCTACGGGTAGATTTGTACATGAGAAGGAGCCCCCCCTTAAAAGAACACCAGCCACTTCTGTCTAATATAAAACCACGCTTTCCCTCCCTCAAAACAATGCTCCTCTCGCTCAAAAAAAATGAGCATACTCCATACATATCCGAAGTGAATTGGCTGAAAGACCCAGAAGTCTAGTCTAGAGGGGTTTTAGGATAGGAATAGACAGGATTCATTTCATATCCAGTACAAATCTAATCTAATCTGATCCCAGGGAATAAATACATTTCTGAATTTCCTATTTTCACACAAATTTCGCTCTTTCCTACGTTGCTTTCTGGGGCTCATCTAAGTGATGTGCGCGGTACAAAGGCCTATCAATCAGGTAAGCTCGGAACTCTTTTGATTCATCCTATCGGCTCTGCTCATCCCAAATAGATATGATATCTTCCAGATTTTTGAATATAAATGAAGCCCTTTTTTATTCCAGAATAGAATACGAATGAGAGTCCAGTTACTCTCTTTCATCGAAAACAGAACGTAATAATATTATTGAATATCTGGAGCAAACATAATCTAAGTGAAGATTCATTCAATGAGCATCCTTTATTTCATAGAAATTGGGGGCAATAGAATCCCCTTGCGTAGGGAGGGCCAACCGATCCAACTTTCAGGCATCAAGATAGGTTTCAGGCGTGGATGAAACTCATAAGAGATTCCCGTTCTTGAAAATCTGCACTTTTCAAAATCCAGAAAACAGACGGGATTCTAGGATTCGATTCGCAAAGACTTATTTGCATACCTATTCCGGTTGATCCACACCATACTGTATTCTCGTAAGATGATACACACTAGCTAACAATCCGCCTGGTGCTACATCATAGGCACACTGGGAACGTAGATAATTGTAACCATATACATATGAAATGAGAGCAATGGAGTACCTATAATATTAATGTTGGGCTTTATTTGTCAAGTCAATCTTCCTTTGTAATCGAAGCCCAAAGATCTATGAACTAGCTCATGCTTGACTAGCCAAGCAGATGAACGACTAGCATTCCTTCACGTCCCACATTTCTTTTCTTTTATGAGTATTTCACATTTACGATGAAATTTATGAAGATTGACCCGTTGTTTATTATTCCGCACAAAAACATCCTGCCAGCCCTAAGCACCATGATATATTTGCTAGAAAGCCGCACTCATTTCTTGAAAGTCCTATGCCTTTCAAAGTGGATTTTCTCCTTCCAAAGGGCACAGGCACAACCATCACTGGCAACCCGCTCTGTCTCGTATGAAGAATGGGCAACGGGCATTCCTGGAACAACTGGGACTGGAAAGGCAGTCAACTCACTCCGCATTACCTCGGGTCATTGGTCACAATCGAGTCAACTCTACTCACTGGTCTATGGAAACTAGCCCCTCTGTCCCTTTCCCTTCTCAAGCTAAGCAATCGAAATCGAAAGATCAGGTCAGCTTTGCTTTCCGAAGTCCGCTCTCGTCTGCCTGGTCACTATCCCCTCTTCGGTCTATGATCACTGGTATTAGACGACGCTCTTTAAAACGCGCTATAACCGCATCTAATCAACTCAAGGCATCAAAGGTCCCTATCCAATTCGTCGTCAAAGTTCTAGCTCATTTTTAGCAATAAGCGTCGAGAGAACAGATGCTATTAAAGAGCTAGAAGCTCGTAACTCGTTCCACTCATATAAAGCGGAACGTTCCCGCTTCTCTCGAAGCTTCCCCTTCGACGTGCGGGCTATATTAGCTTTGCGAGTGAGATAGCTTGTTGAATCATTTGTCACTATAGGAATCGGCGCCGGCACAACCTGAACCGTCACCTTCGTCCCTTACCCCTGACCTCTGGTCACTAATTGACCCCGGTCTCTAAATTGACATTGACTTCTGCTCTGAAAAAGAAAACATCTCTCTAAAACCAACACTGCTCTTGTTCTCTTCCGTCTTCGATCTCTTCGACCTCCGATCCGCTATGCTCTTTGTAACTATACCCTCTTCTCTGGTAACTCAACGGAGATCCTCTTCTTTCCTCGCTTTTGAACGCTTTCTTTCGTCACTCTTTTTAGCAGCTGGAGCAGGAGGCAGGAATCTTTCTATTTGAACAGGCTCTGACCTCTGTCCCGCTCGCCACAAGCAACAGGCACCCTTTCCGGCACAATCAAAGGCAACAGGAGGAGCAGTAGGTAGAAAGCAAACGAACTAAGATGAATATCAGGTACATAAGCCCACCGGCCCACGGGAATCTCGATTAGGAAAGCGCCACTCGTAGTATGTTGACCCTATCCATCCTTCCAGCGCATGCTACGTGTTGGTTAATCAAAAATCTCTTAGGCCGTCCCCAAGCCGAGCTCTCCCACGTTCCGAACATGAGACTTCTGGAACTCGACGCCCCATCGTTCGTACCCGGCCACGGCTCTCACCTGGATTCCCATTTGGTTGATGAAGGCGCAGTGGATTCCCATATCCTTCAAAGGCGCTTTCTCTTCGACTCTACTGTTCTATATGGATTTGGAATGGTCAAAGGCCTAATAGATCTCATTCAAAGCATTCATAGGTCTCACGGATTGTGCTGCTTTCCCTCTCTTGGAGTGGAGCTCTCAGTTGATGAGAACTGGCCTTGTGCTTTCGCTCCATCTCCGTGCGCTTTGTCTTGAACCTGTTGTCTTTTACCAACTCCCCTTAGAAAACCACTAGTGGGTCAGCGGGTCTCTCGTCTATGGAATGGCCAGCATCTACACCCGATTCCTAAACTCCAGCTCCTGCTCATGAAAGTGAAGATTCCACCCGGATCCAATTCTTCTTTTCTTGACTCAATGCTGAAGGCTGAAGGATCAAATAGGTCATGGCTTCTTTGGGGATTCATTGAAACCAGGTTGAGTTTTTCTTAAAAAGAACAGATGAAGGAGCCTATAGTATAGTATAGTATAGTATAGTATAGTATAGTATAGTATAGTATAGTATAGTATAGTATAGTATAGTATAGTATAGTATAGTATAGTATAGTATAGTATAGTATAGTATAGTATAGTATAGTAGAGTAGCCTAACTCACAGGCAGAGCTAAAGGCTATTAAATAGTCGCCTAAGCAGACGATGGACGAGACTCTGGAAGAGTGGCTTTCTGGTGAGGTTGCTTCGACCAACCCTCAGGACAGAAAAAACCCCTAGTGAAAACTATGTCTGTATGTATAACCGCCGCTTCCAATCAATTGAATCAATGCAAGCAGTTCCCCTTATATATAGCTATTCATTCCTATTTGGTTGGATTCCTCGGTTCATCTTATGCCAACGATGGAATAGCCTGTTTTTCTAGCTATTCGTTTCTTTCATTCAGGTATGGTGGCAGGGAGAAGTTCGAGTAGGCTTCGTTGAGAAGGTGAACGACGAATCCGAGTGATCGAAGGTGAAAGTACTAAGCGAATATTCAAACGTCTATTCATGTGAGAACCTTGATTGACACCACCTTAGCCTTAGTCAGTAAGGGGAGGCGCCAAGAAGTTTAGACATAACGATCCACCATCTTTGATGGAGGCGAAGAATGGTAGTATTCCTTCCATGACAATCTCAGGAACACTACCATATGCGTATAGTAGCGTCCAGTCTAATAAATAGAAGTGAGTTTTGGCACATACTAGTCTTCTAGGTGAAGTAGCTTCTTCTCCTTCCCTGCACCGCTAGTTTCATAAAGGTTAGTTGGCTTGCCCTTCTCTCCATTCCAGACGGGAATGGTCTAAGTAGCTCCAGCTCTATTAGCTCGGTGCGCCTTTATGTATCAGCTATTAGTAGGCTCTGCCCCAAGAGTCGTAGACCGGGAACCCGGAGGTGAAGGCAACTGGCAACGGATGGAGCATTCGGAGAGGTTTCAGTTCACATTCATTCGACTGAACAACGCGAGCTATTGAGTCGGATAAGCCTGTCTCTCGTCATGCTCTCGAAGTTAACATCCTTGTTAGTAGCTCAAGGCCCCAAAGGCTCTACTAGAGTCGGGTGTACGACCTTAGAGGAATACGAGGTGAAACGGAGATCGCATTCCGAGAGGCTGATTATCAGATTCATTCCTTGTGCTTGACGTTCAGGGTACTATCAGCGTGGGAGATAAAGTGATTTGTTCAAGCTAACTGATGTGAACATGTGAATTCACATAGAATATTAGCACATGTTACACGCGTATACATGTAACGCAGATAAGCCTTCACAAAATGATTACCGGTTATAGGCATGACCTCAGTGGTACCAAAATTTCTTTTTTGGGGAGTGATTTCCACGAGGCCTTTGACGGATGGGTCCCAGAGGTGCTGATCAATGAGGGAATCTCATGCCTAAGGTTGTAGCATTGATCAGTCCAGTGTCCCTCTCCACCCATGTGATATTCACAGCGTGCGTTTGGGATGAAATTCTTGGGTGGTGGATTTGGTATCGGCCTAAGTGGTATAGGCTTGATGAGGTTGGCTGCTACCAACTCTAGGAGCAACTGTGACGGAAGGGCTGGTAATGGGTCACACTTTCGGTGTGCTCCTCTCTTCCCATATATCTGACTGGGGTGGATTGAGCTTGAGCGGTTGCCCTGGATTGGACTTGCAATTGCATTGGTTGGACTTGTTGGCGAGCTGTATGGATCGGCCGAATCCTGGAGAAATCCCCTTTGGGAGGTTGCCCAATCATGATAGCCTGTACTTCTCTCTCATCTTGATTTGTCTCTTGCTTTCCAGGTGAACGCAACGTTTGGTCGGGTGTCTGAGGCCCCCATGTTCGCATCTGACATTTGGGTCACGTTTCCTTGGAATCCAATTCGGGATTGAGGGCGGAAGATGCAATAACAATTGTAGCCATGAAATGGGCAATAGGTTGAACTTCCGTTGTTCCCATCTCCTCCTAGCCCTAGCTGCATATCATTGATGAATTCCTTAAGATCACCGGAAAAAGATGTTTGTTCTGGATTGACTTTCCTTTCTCCAGGGAGCTTCTTAGGATTGATTCTCATCCCGAATAGGGATTTTTGGTCTTGCCATGACCTCGCCCTGCCTATTGTCGACATCTGCGAGTTGACATAATCAGTGAAGCTGTTGTAGACAGGAGGATAGTTATCTTGGAATCCCTTGCCTTGTTCTGATAGCTTACTGGATTGTTCTTGCATGGGGGTTTCTGTGTCTTGACCAGGGTTGCCATGAGGCACTTTATCTCCTTCACTTGTTCTTTCAACTGTTCTACATCAGATGTGACTTGCTGAATCCTGGTCTCTTTTGCCGAATTTGCTTCTTGGTCTCAAGTGAGGTTATTACGGCTCTTTCTGGGAAATCCTCTTCATCCTTGAACCTTAGTTGTTCACTTCGTTCTCCCTGGGAGTGGTTTGAGCTGAGAGGGAGAAAATCCGTCTTTCTTGTCACTGATCTTATTGATTGACGGTCCTGTGTTATTGCTACTCCCACTTGTCGGGGTTACCGGGCTGGCTAACCTAACTATGAATTTCTATCAATGTCGGGATAGACAGAGGTCTAGGATAGTACGCTGTCGGAGTGAGACCGGGGTACAGTAACGAAGTTAGACCGAAATGAACCACTCAATTCCTCACTTTCATCTCTTCGCTTCCTTGACCCTACTGAACACCTACTAAAAGCATGTACTTCATATGCCGCGCGCTTGCTTCACTATTGTCATGTCGAGTGTCATCATCATCCGTCAAAACTTTCGACTTGTCCTTGACTTGAAAGTCGATCGTTGAAGGATTCGAGTTTTCTCAGGTATGAATTCTTTATATTCATCTATAAATAGCTGTTTATCACCACCAATAAACTTTCTTCCAATACCTCTCTTGTCTCACCAACAAAGATGTGTTCTATCGATGTAGGTCAAACCAAAGAGCAGTTCGGTCAGAAGCATCTATCGCGCACTTCAATCCAATGAACAAGCACATATAAGGGGGAAAAAAAGAAGAAAATAGACTACGTACAGGGTTGTAGGGTGGAGAAAGGGTTTCCATAATTAAGGCTTATTGCGTGTGCAACGGGAGAAGAAGGGATCGTGGTCAAACACTAGTCCTTTTGGACTTTCCGGCTAGAGCCACGGAGCTAAAGGCAGATTCTTTAGTCGCTTATTACTTAGTCCTGACCAAGCAAGGCAAATCCTAATACGGATGAAGAAGCAAGGCCTCTTTTAGATTGACAGTTGGCAGATCGAGATTGAAAGCCAGTAGCAACAAAGTGCTTTCACCTCTTGTAGTAGATCCGTCTAGTCTCGTCTCCCTTTCTTCGCTTGTGAAGAAGCTTGGCTAGTTCTTTTTCAACTGATTATGAAACTCATTCTGTTCATCCTTTTTTCTCGTTTATAAGGTGAGCTTCAATGCCCCTAGTCAGTAGGCGAGCGCTAAAAGCGCGCTGAGTGGCCTTTTTCGTGTTTTTATTATCGCGAGTTTAGTTTGGAGCTTGTGTGTTAGGAAAGAGCCTGCGTGCCTGGTCATTTTCTTTGCCTTAAACACCGCGCTATTGAGCGTATAAAGCTTTTTAGAGTTGAGCTAAGGGGGTGTACCATTCAATGCCAGCCCTAAAGATGGCTTTTGCTTGTCTTGTCTCGCCATAACAAGCTGAGCTAGATGGGCCCGAACCTGCTCCTGCTCTTTTGGGTTCATAATTGTCTTTGGGGTGGATATGGAATTTGACTTTAAACTGGCGCATGTCCCTTAGTTCATGAAGGTGGACACAGTATTGCTCTAGATGAGGATGGATGCGTATGGTATAGGAATCGGGAAGAGAAGATCAAAGCCTTCCACGGATCACGAACTGGAGTGATCTAATTAAAGAAATGCGAGAGCAGGCCCTGCAACGCGTGACTTGGTTTGCTCGGGTGTGGAAGGATCGGGCTCTTGGATCGGGGAACAGATATGTCGATGGTTGAAAGGCTAGCGAATACCATTCCATTCTTTCAGGAATTAGGCTTAGGGGGCCGACTAGAAAGAGCTAACCTAATTCGATTCCATTACCTTACTAGAGGAGCGGAAACAAGACAAAAAGGATCACCAAGGGGTTGAAAACCAACCCTAGTACTCCCTTATTAGATAGAGGTCTCTCGAGCCTTCTGATCTGAATCTCGAACACTACTTAGATAGATGTATGTCAATTTCAGGCATAAAATCAAATCAAACGTTTGATCGGTATCATGACCTGGGACCCGAAGAGCGTGTTCAACCCGCCTAAAAAGCCGTTCTTTTTTCTCTTTCGACCCTTATCGATGATTTTAGAATTTGAGCTTACGAGCCAACTGCCCCCCTTGTTCGCTTACATTCCCTCGGGCTAGGTTCAGTTGTTGAAACTCGGCCATCTTTCCCGTTCTCTCTTCCTGCCTCTATACACATATCTCCAACTCGGCAAGCTCATCTTCCCGAGGTAGAGTGGAATACACGAGCACTTCTTAATGCTTGCCTGAGACCATTCACCAGGTGATCCCTAGGTTGCAGCAGGGCAGTCCTGATTGAACTAACTAGTTGCTTAGCTAAACTCGTGACATGGTTTATTTATCAATGAACTGTGTATCAACGTTGTGCCTTCCTTGGCTAAATCCGAGGGAAGTGCTATGAGACCACTTTGCTGATAAAGGCTGTCCCCGCTTACTTACGTCGGACCGTACCTAATCGATCTGGTTCACTTACTTATGGTTAACCGCCTGTCATCGGAATATGAATAAAGTGGTACAACGAATCAACCCGAACCAGGATCTATACTTTGAACTAGACCCACCCCACTTAAAATGATTTGCCGTGCGGTCGTTCGCTTCATCTGTGCGTTCGGCACTTGCGCTTAACTTATTTGAAGTTCCATGGGTTAAGCGTAGGCCGTCGACCGTATCTTTTGTTGCGGGACAACCGCTCGGGTATTACTCTTCATGGCCGCTCTTTGCACTCTCACATCACATAGTGGTGTGGTGGTGTGCGGAAAGGGTTTATCCAGGTGTCCGCTTCACTAAGTACGCAGTACTTGGTGACGACGTAGTGATCGCTGACAGTTCTGTTGCTAAAGTCTATGAGGCAAATCTTCATCGACTGAATGTTAGTATCAGTTACCAAAAGTCTCTGATATCTGACTCGGGAGGTGCTGAGTTTGCGAAGCGATTTAGAGTGAAAGGGCTTACCAAGGACTTAAGTCCGGTATCGGCCCGATCGCTGTGCAACTTCTTTCATCCTTATGGATTGGTCGCTATTGGGCACAAGTATAAGTGTGCTCGATTTTCGACCCTCTGTAGGGTTGGAGGGATGGGGTACCGACAACGGTCTCGCTTAGAGACTCGTAGGTCCGCAAGGGCTGAACGTCTCTTCGTGATGTGGAATAAAGCTCTGTTTGGTCATGGCTGTCTAGAGCTGTGGCTAGGCCGAGGCCTGCCCTTAAGCCCGTATCTTCGGGGTGTCATCATCCAACTGTTAAGGAAGGAGATGAAACCACAAGATTCAAAATCCAGACGCACTTTTTTCTTGCTCCTGGGGTCAAAGACTTCCTTGAGTGGTCAATGCTTCGTGCATGGATGCGGGAATGGCTGCGTTATTGTCATTGGTACTATGGTACTGGATCCATGGGTATCCATTGAGGCCTTCTTTGATGCGCCAGTTGTGAATGTGAAATGGAAGGCTGATCGGAAGAGCGTTGAGCTCGTTCGATTCGGTCTTCTATGGAAGATTTTGGATTTGGTGGGTCAATTAGGTGTCTCTTTTAGGTGTCCGATCCTAGAAGATTCATCTGGATCAGAGAGATCTGGTCCATGGCTTCTTGGTGGAGTTGATGGCACGTCTTTCTTGGTCTCGCCTGTCGGCCTTTTCCAGCCGAAGGCGGGTAAGGGGGTTGTGGTTTGTGGGATTGTTAAAGATCCTTCTAAACCCGATCCCGCTTATATAACCGTTCGTTATAAGACTAAGCGATTGGCAGATGATCGAGAGAGAAGCGATTGACTGTCTGAGGAATGATGACTTGGCTAAGGGTGTAGGCGTGAAGGCAAGCTTCCTATTTTTAGAGGTCTTTAGTTGATTTGCCCATTTTTCTACGTTTTTTGGCATGTCATTATGATGATAAGAGGGGGTGATGAAAGATCTTGTCAAATGATAAAAATGGCCTGATTATCCACTTTTGTCCGTAGCTCCTCTCTCAGAAAGACGTCAGAGACTGTACTGCCAGATTATCAGGAGCTTAGAGGCGAGGTTCATCTTTCTCTCAAGTAAGAAGAGTCAAAGGAGGCAGAAAGTAGATCTAGTCAATCTAAGACTGTTTCAAGAGTGGTGGAGCCCTTTGTTGTGGGAAGAGAATTGTCACAGGGCGATAGTTCTCAACAGTGTACAAGGTTCAACAGTACGAAGAAGGAGTCCTTGGAAGACTGGTCAACATTCACAACAAGGACGTACAGGAGAAGACGAAGGTCCTTCACAGTTGAAAGATGCTGAAGACAATACGGGACCGAAGCTACGGGGGTCGACTCGTATGTGGAAGCCGAACCCGAAGTATGAAAATTCAGCCTATGCAGAAGTGATGAAGGGAGAGGCAGTTCTTTCCAATACCTCCGAAGCGCTAAAAGAAAAGAGTGGAGGAGTTAGATCTGGTAGCAAAAGTGACAGCGATAGTACTTTGAAAAGGGGATTTACAATTCCATTTTTTTTTGGTTATGTTTTCGTCAATAAGGAGGGCGAGATAGAAATAATGGAAAAAGCCTATCTCTAAGGCTAAGAAAAAGGAAATTGCTCCACCATTTATTTGATTAGTATAGTGGTATACTGTTAACTGACTGGTCGTAGGTTCGAATCCTACTTGGGGAGATCCATGGTTTGACCGGGCCTGTCCTTCTCCCTAGAATCATTCTCAGGATTGTTCAGCTTTCTAGCGGAATCGTCAAACAAAGAGAAGGATGTACTGACTCCCGTCCCAGTAGTCCGGAAAAAGATGGAAGTTTCTTGTCTCTGTTCAAAAAGCAACATTTCAGCCAGAAGTGTCGGTTGTTGTTAGTTAATGGACTTTCAATCGGAAGGAATTCATTTATCTTTCCTTTCGTTAGGCCTGCCGAAGCGTTCGAAAAGACTTCAATGGCTACAGTATGAATCACTGCTTATCTCCCGAGCTTTCAAGTAGCGTTTCCACCCACTTATTCCCTTACTGAATTGGGCTGTACAGGGCCTTATCATACGTGGAAGAATTGAGGACTGCCCCGGAAAACCACCCCAAAGCCAAGTCACTATGGTAACATACAGGTTGCTTTCCCTGCAACAACGCTGCTCCCACAGCCCCGAAGGAAGCAAGACTTACTGTACTGGCTCAAGATCCTCCGATTGCTTGAAAGATAACTGGAAGGGATCTGGTAGAATCCGCATGACAAAGATGATTCTCTAACTCATCTGCGGACCCTTCTTTAGCATTACCCCACACCATTTCCTCATTCTGATGAGTGCACTTCCGTAGAGGAGTTGCAATTGCAGGAGAATTCGAAATGTTCAGGTGGCACCACCAAAACTCCAACGTTCTTTCCTTACTCATTCCTCTGTAGGGCTTGGGTCTTGGCCACTTCATGATGGCCTCCACTCCGGATCTTAGTTGTCCTCCTCAACCAACATACCCTGGATATACTAAGGACTGGCGAATTCACACTTCTTCAAGTTCAGCCTCGTGCTTCAAGGCAGGCATCCGAAACAGATCTGGGACTTTGCACATGCTCTTCCCATGTCCCACTGAAAACCGGGATGTCGAGGATACCAATACAGAGTGATCAAAGTATGGCCGCCAGACATAACTCATCAGCCTCATGGATGGACACGATCCCTTACCCAACAAGCTTCAAAGTGCTATAAGTCGCGCGTTAGCCTATCTTGAGAAGGAAGAGATATAAAGGTTGGACAGCCGAGGTACCTTACTTCCCAACAAAAGGAGATGTCTAAATGTCATTAGATACGGAATTTGAAGATAGAAAGGATGGATCGATGGGGGGACCGAACCTTAAGCCGAGTAGAACGGAATAGTCGGAATAGAGAGAATAAGCTACTACGGATTGCACGCTTCTTTCAGGAGACAACTGAGGCAAGTAGCTAGTTGACTGTAGGTTTAGAGCACGCTAGGCTGTCTTCTCTTTGTAGTTGGGAGAGCTGGATGGCACAAGGGGTCTTTCTTTAGGAATTCTTAACTTGACTTGATAGGGCTCCATCTCCATAAGTTCTTGCCGAGGACTCGTCAGAACAGCCCTTCCCTTCCTTCCTGTGCTGGTAGTTTTCTAAGGCCAGTGAAAGCAGTCTTCTATAGGTAGTTACTACTTATCCTATGCTTATCTGCTTGTAGCTCTTAGTTGTAATTCATTTGATTTGAATCCTTACTACACGAAGGAGTAATCTAAGAGCAAGAGGGCTAACTACTATCCTGGTCTCCTATAAAGGCTTTGTTCCGTTAGGTCTTCTTGCCATATCGAAAAAGAGAGGGAGAAGGAACTAGCATAGAGGAGTTGGATCCAGGCTAAGAACTAAGGCTAGTTTTATGCTTAACACATTCAAATCGTATAACTACCACTCATAAGGACAGTGAGGTTTTGATCCCTATTATTAGCTTTTAGTGATCCAGTAGCTGGAAAGCTAGCAGCAGTCTCAACTAGAGCAGTTAGAACTCTTAGCCAAGCATGCGTCCCAACGAATACCAACAAGTGGAGTTAACGCTATATCTCATCCTTTCCTTAGTAGGGTTTATCCCTAAACAAAATACCGATTCAAGCCCCTTTACTAGGTTGGGCGAGTCTCACGATTCTCGATTTCTAAATATCTTAATTAAGAGATGAGAGAACCTGGTCGTGTGGTGCTGAACTTCTAGAGCTCTTTTTCGAATAAGAAAGCTTGTCTGTCTCTAATGCGAATGAGGAATGCAAGATAACAGAGTCGTTTCCGCCCAAAGGGTCCTCTACTGGACCGGTCCCCGGGGATGAAGTCAACTTGCTACTGATTGAGCATGAAGACAGTCTGCTTTGAACATGAATGAGACGTGCTATTAGAGAAGGGAGAAATTGTTGTTTGGTCAAGCTACCACTGATGTGAACATGTGAATGAACATATGAACATGTTACACGCGTATATATGACACATGTGTAGCATCAGGGTTGTCAACGAGAGAAGGTTTCTTGGTTACAGATAAGACTTTGATTCTTCCTCAATTTTGGAACTCTCCTTTATCACAAGGCTAGCTCAAATGGTATTTTCAATCGTCTCTTTGATTTGATGCACTGAATCGTCTTCCCGAAAACGGATTGACCATGAATTCTGTAACAGAGGCGATGAATATCGTTACTATTGGGATATATATCTTTAATAGCCAAAGAGACAGGATACTAAGATTCCCAGTACAGTCCACTACTTGTCTTCCTCCTAAGAATAGTAAGAAAGCGAGAGAAGCTCACTGCCCTTGCTATGAATGACTTTTGAATTATTCATTCCTTAGCTAACCGGGAAGAGCCTAAATGCGCGAGCAAGAGCTTACCATTTTCTTTTTTAAAGGCAGTCGGGAAAGCCCTAAAGGTAAGAAGGTCTTTGTTCAAGTCAAGTTACTTAGCTTAGAGAAAGAAAACCGTTAGTGAAATGTCGGGAGATGCGTACAGTTTCGGCACTCGAAGAAAAGCTACTTCTTTGATTGTTCCGGGAAGTACTACTTGAAAGTCAAGCTCTTTGTTGCAAGCCAAGCAGAATAGAAGATAGAGGAAAGCGGAACTTTAGCTAGTAGACAAACGACTTTCGTTAGCAAGCGGTACTCTCATCGAGTAGGGCAAATCTCATACCCAATCGAAAAAAAGGTCTTGGAATCGACTTAGAGAAAACAACTGCTTTTCCGTTAGCGAGTACAGTTCAAGCGGAACTGAGACTTGAACCTGAGACTAAAGGTCAAGTGCCTACGTAACTATCCGGTCCGGTAAGTGAAAGAAAGAAGGCGGATAGCTAGCCTTAGTCTTCCTGTTGCTAAGCGCAAGGGTAAGACTATTTACAGATATTAAGACTCTTTCCTCATCTTGCTATTCCTGACCGAATGGAATTACGTAAGGGACGAACTTCTCTCACTATCAGACTATTAAGCGACCTGTAAAGTAAATAGTCTTTGTTCCTTCCCTCCGGCGTAAGGCAAAAGCCATCCCTCTCTCTCCCGCCATTGAGGTAAGCGCTGATATCAGGATCTGTCTTTCTGGGCTAACTCTGCCAAGATTCAAGATTCAATCCTAAACGCTCTCGGGTTTCCTCTTAAAGTCAGGATATCATCCCTTATTTCACTTACAAAGGGCTTGCCTCTTTCAATCAAGATCATCTGATCCAGGAGCGGGCTATTCTATTGATATTATGTATTTTCATTTATTCGAATAATGAGCCGCTACCCGATCTCGGATCCCGTAGGAAGGGGAAGCTCAATAACTGTATTTTCTAGTACAAGATTGAAAGAGGATGGGCGATGCAAGCGCAATACCAACATTCATTCTGATTGGGTTTCACAGTCCGAATCAAAGATTGCAATCCGACAAAGAACCTCGAATGTTGGGATTAACGGAGTTGAGGGACAGAAAGAGGTCCAGGATTGAAAACCTAATAGATAGAAGGAAGGGAAGGCCCGCTCATCATAACAAGGAGATTCGCGACTCACTTCCTCTAGGAGATCGGATCGAGAAAGAGCAACCTATTCAATTCAACAAAGCGGGAAGAATCCGGGGACAGGGATGGATCCCGCTTATTCACTGGAAGAAAGCAACAATCTCTTTTTATCAAGGGCAAGGTTTTGATTCTTTGCTCGCCTTTCCTAGAGATCGAACACTTTACCAAAGAGTGAAAGAACGTCTTCACAGGACTCCGTGCTTTGACCTTCCTTTTTGCTTTTCAACGAATCGGCTACCTTTGACACGTGGTTGGCTACACCAATTGAAGCTGGTGGGTTCACCTTTGACCTGTGACACATTGGTGAAATGACCTGCAGGCAATGAACGCTGATGGTTCGGCTCTTGATAGGGGGGGCTTCCAGAAAGAACAGCTTTTTTTCTTTCCTTTCTAGATCAGAGAGAGTCTCAGATTTCAGATTTATAAGCAGATTGATAACGAGAATGAATATGACTAGCCCGTGCCAGAGTGAAGTTCTTTCGCATGAATGTGACAAGCATAATCTTCAAACCCATAAATCATTGAATGAAAGGACTGCTCTTGAGTTCAGTTCATCTGTCCCCTGTTGGTAGGAAATCCATCGGACTGACCGGGGACATCTCCACTTCTAGGAAATCGGGCATGAAAGAGGCCAAAGCAAAAGAACTTGGGATGGGGACACCACCTTCTCGCAACTTCCAGCATCTCTCAATGGGGACAATCAGGAAGGCGCATCACCTCTTTGAGTTGGAAGAAATGCAAGGTTGCTTGCTTATTTATTTACTTGAGGGTCAAGACAAGCAAGGGTCGCCTTATTGTGATAGGGGGGCAGACGCTTTTGGAAAATCACAAATGGCACGAATGAGAAAGCAGCCAGCTGAGCTGGAAGACCAGGAAAGGCAGCACGCTTGGAGCCATATGAATGGGGTATTACTTAGGACGGACCTGAGACCATGACTTCGTCGGAATCGAGCGAAGAACCGAACCTATAAAGTGAAAGAGGAAGGAATGGGGCACATAAGACTGCACTGAACTAGGGAGATGAGACGGAACTTCCCTCCCAATCTCAAGGGAAGGGGCAGCCTCATATCCATTTAACTACACTCCTTCTTTCTCTCCATCTGTTGTTCTCTGGCCTTATCTGTTCATGGGAATCAGCCAGAGGGGATTTCTCGATCAATGATGAGGCTTTGGCACAGTTGTCACACAGAAGACGAAGACACAAGCACAAAAAGAAGAGTAGTTAGCACACGTAACTTGATTAGGAGAACCCTAATTCCCAGGTTAACGGAGCTTAACTGCCATTCTTTAGTCTTATCACACTAAACTGCTATTCCTATAAGAACGAGACGGAGCACGAGAACTCGAATTAGACTGCTGCGCGCCTTTCACTCTCTGTAAGGGATGAATTGTGACAGGGCGAAGCATAATCTTAGAGGCCCTTGACCGGGAGGAATTCTTAAACCTGGCAAGCTAACTAATTAGAAGATTCTTTCTACGGAACTAAACTCAAGAGAAGGTACGATCACAGGGATTGTGGTTGTTCACGCTACCAGATGAGAAGAAGGAATTCTACCGAACTTTCTTAACTTGCTTCCTATAGACAGAGAGAGAAGACGCAGAAGAAGCAAGAGGAAGAAGCTGCAGCTAGAGTCTGCGTCTGAACGTCTGATAGGGACAGAGGAAGCTACTAGGAGACTGAACTAACTAGCGTCTGGAGCCTCTGAGAGTGCCGTAGCAGAGCTGCCTACTAGCTACTCAGATAGCAATCCAACAAGCAAACTCGCTAGGAAAGAGATTCTAGCCCTAAAAGAGCTACCAGTGCAGGGAATAAAATCAATGGGAAGTACTAAAACAAGGACTCTCTATCTATCCTACGCTCTTCGTCTAGAAGCAAGAAAGGAAAGGGCTTTATTTAGAATTAGAGTAAGGGCACGCTAAGACATTCCTTTTCTTGCTTTCGACAGGACCCCTTTCCGACAGGAGAAAGAAGATTACGCCAATGCCAATTGCCAATGATATAGAGTTTATAGCGATTACGACTAACAAGGGCAGGAGATGAATTAAAGAATCGTACTGCAACTGCTGAAGAGAGATCATCAAAAGAACAACCGAAACAGATTCTACTAGATATGCGCATTCCTGCTCTTGGAGTCTCATACTTCTAACTCTCCAATAGCCCCCTCATACTAATACTAGGGCAAAGCAACTTATTAGGGGACAAAAACGAATTGTGTAACGAAATAGGTTGGTAGGGAACTACTTCCATACCTAGCTACTGGAAGAGAACTACCGAACTACTAGCTACTTTCTCTCTTCTTTCCTATTAGCTAGCTGGGTTAGTTCCTATCCGAGTAGCGGACTCTCTTGTGTCCTAATTCTTTATATCTCTTAATTGTCCTCTCGTCCAGTTGCTCAAGATAGATAAGCAAGGAGAACTTTGATTCAGGTAGCTCTATCTTGCTGCGGTTGGTTCTGTAATCAACTACCTGGGGCAAGTAGCTCCTGTCGGTTTAGAGCAAGCAAGGTAAGAATAGATTAGATCGAGTAAAGGAGGTGTCGTGCGTCCAAGGCAGACAAGAAAGAATTCCCGAATGACTGGGTTCCTCTGTTTCGGGTGAGAAATGGTCTCAGGGTTGGGGTTTAAAGCAGTAGTCCTTAAGTGGCCAAGGGCTTTCTAAGTAGAATAGCTGTTCCAATCCGACCGAGAAGCCGAATGAAGCCCAGCCTTAGTAGAAGTGGGTAAGCGGCAGAGCTGTCTTAAGCAAATGATATGATTTAGCAGGTCTAATCCTCAGGACACGTCACTTTCATTCCGTTCATTTTGCCTCCTCGTCTTCTGTCCTACTCCTGCAATTGCTCTTCTATTGTAGTCTACTCTATATTGGCATATTGGCTCGTAGCGGTTTAGTTAAGCTAAAGCCGTAAGTAGGAACGAAAAGAAGACAGAGCCAATAATATCACCCGCACCCACTTCGAATGCCGCACCAACTCCCTCAAACACAAGGGAGCAGGCACTCCTCTCAGCCTGTCGTAAAAACAAAACAAAACTCGATTAAGAAATCTCGTAGTATA